AATGACGAGCCTGACTAAAGGATTATCGTGATAGGATAAAACATGTAGAGCAACCTCTACCATCATTACACCAGACGGAATTGAACCGTCACCATCGAGCATCAAAAGCTAACGTGCACTATACACCAAGATGTAAAACAAAAACTAAACGTAGAAAAGTAAGCTAAACAAGCTAATGGGTTCATACCCCATAAATAGAGTAAACAACTCTCTTCTCTAATGCCCAATAATCCAACCAAAATCCTCTTACTAACCACCCTAGTAAGAGGTGTATTAGTGTCTGTATCCTCCAATTCATGACTAGGAGCATGAATTGGACTGGAAATCAACCTAATATCATTTATTCCACTGATATCCAACATCAAAAACATGTACAATACGGAAGCCTCATTAAAGTATTTCATTGTACAAGTACTAGCCTCAACGACATTGCTATTTATGGTAGTAATAAAAACATTAACAGAAGACTTATTCACCCTAGAAAGAACCGCATATACACCAATAATCATCTGTACCCCTCTCCTGCTAAAAAGTGGAGCCGCACCTCTCCACTGATGATTCCCAGGAGTAATGGAAGGACTAAGATGAGAAAATTGCGCATTACTAATAACAGTACAAAAAGCTTCCCCGCTAATACTAATGTCCTACCTGATTGAAATCAACATCTTCACATTCAGAATTATTTTAATATCAACAATCGTAGGAGCAATTGGAGGACTCAACCAAACCTCAATACGAAAGATCCTAACCTACTCATCTATTAATCACACTGGCTGAATATTAATTGCATTGGCCCTAAGAGAAAACCTGTGAACAGTATACTTCGCAGTATACTCAACACTAGCAGTGACAGTCGTATCAGCCATTAAACTATCTGGAATCTCATTCATCAACCAAACTATAATAACAAACAAGGAAGCAGCCTTGATAAAGTTTATAATATTCACATCACTACTATCCTTAGGAGGGCTGCCGCCATTCCTAGGATTCCTACCAAAATGAGTCGTTATCCAAGCAATAATCACAAATAGACTGGCCCCCATAGCAACAATCGTAGTAGTAACATCACTAATAACCTTATACTACTACCTAAAAATCTCCTACTCGAGATTCATAATCCTAAACACGGAGCCGAAATGAAACCTAAAAGCCCCCAGGAACAAAAAAGCAGGAAACATTAAAGCCCTAGCACTGTCATCAATCTCCATAACAGGATTAACAGCATGCACTGTCATCGCCAACATTTACTAACCAGGACAAAGAAAGAAGGCCTTAAGTTAAACAAACTAATAACCTTCAAAGCTATAAATAAAGGGCTCCCTTTAGGCCTTGATAAGAACTAACTTACCCCCACAGAATTGCATTCTGTAATCACAAGATGAATACAAGGCCATAAAGCAATAGTGGAAAAGTAACGTAAACACTTCTGAATAGATTTACAGCCTATCGCCTACTTATTAATCTCAGCCACTCCACTAATCTTAACTCGATGACTCTTCTCAACCAATCACAAAGACATTGGAACACTATACTTCGTATTCGGAGCCTGATCAGGAATGGTCGGAACATCCCTAAGAATACTGATCCGAACAGAACTTGGACAACCAGGATCCCTAATCGGAGACGACCAGATCTATAATGTCATCGTCACAGCCCATGCCTTCGTCATAATCTTCTTCATGGTAATGCCAATCATAATTGGAGGCTTCGGAAACTGGTTAGTACCACTAATACTAGGAGCACCGGACATAGCATTTCCACGGATAAACAACATAAGATTCTGACTTCTACCACCATCACTAACCCTTCTTCTAACCAGCAGCACCGTAGAAAGTGGCGCGGGGACTGGATGAACAGTCTATCCTCCTCTTGCAAGAGGGATTGCACATGCCGGAGCATCAGTAGACCTAGCCATCTTCTCTCTCCACCTAGCAGGAGTATCCTCCATCCTAGGGGCAGTAAACTTCATCTCAACAACTATCAACATAAAGCCAAAAAGTATGAAACCTGAACGGATCCCCCTATTCGTATGATCAGTAGCCATCACAGCCCTACTACTCTTACTATCACTGCCAGTACTAGCAGGAGCAATCACAATACTACTAACTGACCGAAACCTAAACACATCCTTCTTCGACCCAGCAGGAGGGGGAGATCCCATCCTCTATCAACATCTATTCTGATTCTTTGGACACCCAGAAGTATACATCCTCATCCTACCGGGATTTGGTATAATCTCACACATCATTTGTCATGAAAGAGGGAAAAAGGAAGCATTTGGAAACCTCGGAATAATCTTTGCCATAATAGCAATCGGCCTACTAGGATTCGTAGTATGAGCACACCACATATTCACAGTAGGAATAGACGTCGACACACGAGCCTACTTCACATCAGCGACAATAATCATTGCAGTACCGACAGGAATCAAGATCTTCAGATGACTTGCAACCATATACGGAACCCGAATAACCTATAGAGCAGCATGCTTATGAGCCCTAGGATTCGTATTCTTATTCACCATAGGAGGACTAACAGGGGTAGTACTAGCAAACTCATCAATCGACATCGTACTACACGACACTTACTACGTAGTAGCCCACTTCCACTACGTTCTATCCATAGGAGCAGTGTTCGCCATCATAGGGGGATTCGTTCAATGATTCCCCCTATTCACAGGACTAACTATAAACCCAAAATGATTAAAAGCTCAATTCGCCGTAATATTTGTAGGAGTAAACATAACATTCTTCCCTCAACACTTCCTAGGACTAGCAGGAATACCACGACGATACTCAGACTACCCAGATGCCTATACAACATGAAATATCATCTCATCCATAGGATCAACAATCTCATTCGTAAGAGTAATAATATTCCTATTCATCATATGAGAAAGAATCACATCAAACCGACAGATCCTATTCCCCACACACACAAGAAACTCAGTAGAATGACTACAAAAGTTTCCACCAGCAGAACACAGCTACTCAGAACTACCGACCATTTCAGTAACACATAATTAAAATCTAACGTGGCAGATAAGTGCGGTGGATTTAAGCTCCATAAATAAAGTTTTTAACTTTCATTAGAACCAAAATGACAACATGACTAAACCTTAGCCTCCAAGACAGAGCATCACCAATCATAGAACAACTAATCTTCTTCCACGATCACGCCCTAATAATTATACTAATAATCATCACCACAGTTATGTATACAATAACCAGAATCATTCAAAATAAACAAACCAGCCGGTTCATCCTAGAAGGCCAAATAATTGAAACCCTCTGAACCATCGCACCAGCAATCATCTTAGTATTCATTGCAATACCATCCCTCCGACTACTTTATCTAATAGATGAAGTACACAACCCAACACTAACACTAAAAGCAGTAGGACACCAATGATACTGAAGCTATGAATATTCAGACTTCACAAAATTAGAATTCGACTCATACATAACACAAGAACAACAAGCAGACACATTTCGGCTCCTTGACACAGACAACCGAATCGTACTACCAATAAACTCACCAACCCGAATAATCGTTACAGCAGCAGACGTACTGCACTCATGAACAGTACCAAGACTAGGAGTAAAAACAGATGCTACCCCAGGACGATTAAATCAAGTCAGATTCTCAATCAACCGACCTGGGGTTCTATACGGGCAATGCTCAGAAATCTGTGGAGCAAACCACAGATTTATACCGATTACAATCGAAAGAGTAACCACAAACAAATTCATTAATTGAATCTCAAAGATAAGAGAATCATTAGATGACTGAAAGCAAGTAATGGTCTCTTAAACCAGCACATGGTATACTAGCAAGTACCTCTGATGAAGAAGGATTAGTTAAAATAAAATAACATCAGAATGTCAAACTGAAATAATCGAAAAGATATCCCTCTATACCTCAAATAATACCCATAGAATGATTAATCCTATACGCCGCATTCCTGACATCATTCATGCTATTCAACATCATAAACTACTTTAATCAACCACCAAAAACCAAAACAACAGACAAGACAAACATCACCACCGACAAGGTAAACTGAAAATGATAAGAAACCTATTCTCAATTTTCGACCCAACAACAGAAATCAATAACATACCACTAAACTGAACAAGAACAATCATTGGACTAATACTAATCCCAACAAGAGTATGACTAATTCCATCCCGTAACAGCATAATAATAAGAATTCTAATAAATAAAATACACCAAGAAATAAAAACAATCTCAAGAAAAAGAAGCATTAATAAAGGAAACACATTCATCCTAACATCACTATTCCTTATGATCCTAATAAACAACTTCCTAGGGCTATTTCCATACATCTTTACCAGAACAAGACACTTAACACTTACACTCACACTGGCCTTGCCCCTATGAGTAAGATTTATACTATTCGGATGAATTAAAAACACAAACCACATATTTGAACACTTAGTGCCCCAAGGAACACCCACCATACTAATACCATTCATGGTAATCATCGAAACAATCAGAAATCTAATCCGGCCGGGAACGCTAGCAGTACGACTAACTGCAAACATAATTGCAGGACACTTACTATTAACACTGCTAGGGAATAACGGACCATCAATAAGACACACAATACTGTCAATCCTAATTACAGCCCAAATCCTACTACTAATCCTAGAAGCAGCCGTAGCAATCATCCAATCATATGTATTCGCAATCCTAAGAACCCTATACTCTAGAGAAGTCAACTAATGTCAACGCACGAAAATCACCCATTCCACATAGTAAACAAAAGACCATGACCCCTTACAGGAGCCATTGGAGCAATAGTAACACTAATAGGACTAATTAAATGATTCCACCAGTACGACAACAGCCTACTAGGAGTAGGAACAATCATCACCATTATAACCATAATCCAATGATGACGAGACATTACACGTGAAGGAACCTACCAAGGAATACACACAAAAATAGTCACAAAAGGGCTACGGTGAGGTATAATCCTATTTATCGTCTCAGAAATCCTCTTCTTCGTGTCATTCTTCTGAGCATTTTTCCACAGAAGACTATCCCCAACAATTGAAATAGGATCAACCTGACCACCAACAGGAATTCAACCATTCAACCCCCTACAAGTACCCCTACTAAACACAGCAATCCTACTCGCATCCGGAGTAACAGTAACATGAGCACACCACAGCCTATTAGAAAATAACGCCAGCCAAGCAACACAAGGGCTATTCTTCACTGTACTACTAGGAGTATACTTCACTGCACTACAGGCATACGAATACATTGAAGCACCATTCACAATTGCAGACTCCGCATACGGATCAACATTCTTTATAGCAACAGGATTTCACGGGTTACACGTAATCATCGGAACAACCTTCCTAACAACATGCCTCCTACGGCAAATAACGCTACACTTCTCATCAAAACACCACTTCGGATTCGAGGCAGCAGCATGATACTGACACTTCGTAGACGTAGTCTGACTATTCCTATACATCTCAATCTACTGATGAGGTAGCTAGTCAAAATTTATCTAATATAACAAGAGTATACTTGACTTCCAATCAAGAAGTTTGCGAAAGCAAGATAAATAATAATAATAATCACTACAGCAGCAATATTAACAATAATCCTATCAACAACCATCATAGCATTAACAACACTAATCTCAAAAAAGAGAAACGAAGACCGAGAAAAAAGATCACCATTTGAATGTGGGTTCGACCCTAAAAACTCCGCACGACTACCCTTCTCATCACGATTTTTCCTAATCGCTGTTATCTTCATAATCTTTGACGTAGAAATTGCCCTTCTTCTACCAATACCAGTCACCATAATAACATCAAACATAAAAGCATGAATAACAGTAAGAATCCTATTTCTACTAATCCTAATTATCGGCCTATACCACGAATGAAACCAAGGATCCCTCGAATGAAGAGAATAATCACGGGACTATAGTTAACAATAACATTTGAGTTGCATTCAAAAAGTACTACAAACAGTAGTTAGCCTCAACTAAAAGTGAAGAAGCAAGCATTGCAATCAGCTTCGACCTGACCTTAGATAAGAAATTATCCTCACTTTCCAACACCTTAACTGAAACCAAAAAGAGGTATATTATTGTTAATAATAAAAGTGAATAAACAATTCCAGTTAAAGAAGTGAACAAAAAGTGAATGCTGCTAACTTATCACTGTAGCGGTTAAAGTCCGTTTACACTTCTACATTTATGTAGTTTAGAAAAACATTACACTTTCACTGTAAAGACAAAGAAAAACTTTTATAAATAAAAACCACTTAAAGGCAAAACATACCTCATTGACATCTTCAGTGTCACGCTCTAAATAAAATAAGCTATCCAAGTAATAGACAAGAACAAACAACAAAATAATAACTCACATAACAAAAAATCCTAAAAAACCCCTCAAACCATTATACTGAAACCACTGATTGACCCTACTAAGATTAAAAGAGGCCCAATAAATACCCTGACCACCAAAATACTCCATTCACCCAAAATCAAATACCCTCACTGACCTATAACCAATCTCCAACGGCCAAAAAGATACACCGTAAGTAGACAAAAATGGTATGAACCACATAGAACCAGAAAAAAAAGAAGAAACATACCAATTCATAGAAAATAAGCCATCACCAAAAGCAATACCAGCCAATCCATAACCTAACCAACCACCGACAATAACTACAAATAAAGTAAGAAACCTCAAATAATAAGGCAGGCAAATAACAGAAGGAGTAGGACAGATCAATCATATAAGAAAACTACCACCAAAAACAGACATTACCAACAAACCAACCATACCAAAAACCATATTATAACCGGTCTCGGCTATAGAATAAGAAGAAACAAAATTAAAGTCACCACACATAGAATAATAAAATAAACGGAAAGAATAACAAACTGTTAAACCAGTAGATAAAAACAGCAAGAAAAAACTAAACATATTAACATACCCCATAGAAAACATCTCCAAAATAAAATCCCTAGAGTAAAACCCAGCCAAAAACGGAATACCACAAAGAGCAAAATTAGAAACTATCAGTCTAGAAGACGTGAAAGGCATACAAACCGACAGACCACCCATAAATCGAATATCCTGAGAATCACCCAAAGAATGAATAACACCACCAGCACACATGAACAATAACGCCCTAAATAAAGCATGAGTCAACAAGTGAAAGAAAGCTAAACCCGGCAACCCAACAGAAATAGTCATAATCATAAGACCCAGCTGTCTTAAAGTAGATAAAGCAATAATCCTCCTCAAATCATACTCAAAATTAGCACCAAGACCGGCCATAAACATAGTCAAACCAGAAATCAACAACAAAAAGCTATTAAGCCACAAACTAAAAGAAGGGCTAAAACGAATTAACAAGTAAACACCCGCAGTAACCAAAGTAGAAGAATGAACTAAAGCAGAAACAGGAGTGGGGGCAGCCATAGCCGCAGGTAACCAAGAAGAGAAAGGAATCTGAGCACTCCTAGTCATAGCAGCCAAAACAACAAGAAAAGAAATCAACTCCATTTCAACTGAACCTGCCAAATAATCTAAGTAATAAATAAAACTCCAACTACCAAAATTAATTATCCAAGCAATAACCATCAACAAAGCAACATCACCAACACGATTTGACAAAACAGTCAACATACCAGCACCATAGGACCTAACATTCTGATAATAAATAACCAACAAATAAGAAACCAAACCCAAACCATCCCATCCTAATAAGATACTAATAACATTAGGACTAATAATCAAAAATATTATAGAAACAACAAACATCAAAACCAACGAGATAAACCGAAAAATACCCAAATCACCAAACATGTAATCATCGCTATAAAGAATAACTAGAGAGGAAATAATAAGAACAAAACCTATGAACAATAAAGACATTCAATCAAACAAGAAAGTCATAACAACAGAGCCTCTATTCAACGTAACAATATTCCAATCAATAAAAAAAACAAGATCACTTATAATAAAATAAACGCCACAAAAACAACAAAACCACCCTAACAAAAATAAAAAAACAAATCTAACAAAACAAATAGACATAAATCTAAAACAAAAACTCATATCATCGGCACCACAAACCAATATTTTACTTAAACTATTTAGATCCTAAACACAAAAGACAGCAACATCAACCCTCAAAACAATAATATTTAACGGAAACCAATGCAGAAACAACAACAAAAACTCACGAACGTAACCCAAAGAACAAGTATAAAGACCAGAATAAACAGAACCATGCTGGCTATAAGAATACATATACAATGTATAAGCCGCACTAAAAAAGGACAACAAAATCAACACAAACATAAGAGATCAAGACCAAGAAACTAAACTACTCAAAAGACCAATCTCACCAAGAAGATTAAGAGAAGGAGGAGCCGCCATATTACAAGCACTTAACAAAAATCACCATATAGCCATTCTAGGTATCAAATTAATTAAACCCCTATTAACCAAAAGACTCCGACTACCAAAACGCTCATAAGAAATATTAGACAAGCAAAAAAGACCAGAAGAACACAAACCATGGGCAATCATCAAAACATAAGAGCTACACACCCCCCAATAACCAAATGTCATAAGACCACCAATAACCATACCCATATGAGCTACAGAAGAGTAAGCAATCAATGACTTTAAATCAGTCTGCCGTAAACAAAATAATCTAACAAAGAATCCACCAACCAGACTCAAAGAAATCCAAACAAATCTAAAAGCAAAGCCAAACTTAAACAGCAAAGGAAAAACACGAACAAGACCATAACCACCCAACCTCAACAAAACGCCAGCCAAAATCATAGAGCCAGAAACAGGAGCCTCAACATGAGCCCTAGGAAGCCACAAATGAACTATAAACATCGGCATCCTAACCAAGAAAGCAAAAATCATACAAACGTAAAACAAGCCCCCAGAGGGAAGGCTGGCCCCATACAACAAAAACAGACACAAAGAACACAAGTAATTATAAACAAACAAAATACCAACCAATAAAGGAAGAGACGCCAACAAAGTATAAAACAACAAGTAGATACCAGCCTGAACCCGCTCGGGCTGATAGCCCCAGCCCAAAATCAAAAATAAAGTAGGAATTAATCTACTCTCAAAAAAAACATAAAAAGAAAGCAAACTAACTCTACTAAAAGTACAATATAACATAGAAACAAGAAAAATAATAACAAACAAAAAAAAACCAGGGAAATAATAAAAACGAAAAACAGACTCTCTAGCCAAAACCATAAGAACACAAATCCATAAACTTAAAAAAATAAGCCCATAAGAAATCAAATCACAACCAAAAAAATAACCCAAACTACCTCAACAAAAAAAATAAGGGAAAGAAAAAAACAAAAAGAAAGAAATAAAAAACAACAAAGAACAAATTATCCACCAAGAACCAGGAAGGAAGCACAAAGGGGTCAAAAAAAACAAGAAACAAAGAAACCTTAACACTGAAGAACACTATAAGACTGAAAATAATCATTACCATGACTGCGTACCATAGAAACCAAAATAGATAAACCTAAAGAACCCTCACAAACAGAGAAAACCAAAAAGTAAACAACAAAAAACAAGCTATAACTAAGACCACATAAATAAAAATAAACGGAAAAATAAAGAACCAAAGCAATAAACTCCAATCTTAACAAAGTAACCAACAAATGCCTTCGACTAGAACAAAAAACCCAAGCACCACAAAGGTAAATAATAAAAAAATACATCCACATCGACATTAAATAAAGGAAGTTTTAATAATTTAATAAAAATATTGGTCTTGTAAACCAAAAATAAGAAATAACCTTTTAAAACTTCAGGGGAAAGGCTACAAAATACCATTTCATTAATCCCCAAAATTAACATTTTCAATAAAATACCCCCTGACATAACAAAAGCACTTATATCAGCAAGAATAATAACAAGAATAACATTTACACAAATAAAACACCCACTAGCAATAGGAATAATACTACTCGCCCAAACAATACTAGTATGTCTAATAAGAGGAATAATATACAAAAGATTCTGATTCTCATACATCCTATTCATAATCATAGTAGGAGGAATACTAGTCCTATTCATATACATAACGAGACTAGCCTCAAACGAAATATTCTCACCATCAAATAAAGTAATTACAGCCATAGCAACAATAACACCAATCATAATATACATAATACCACCAACGATCAACAACAAAGAAATAAGAGAACACGAAATAATAATAGAAAGAGAAATCACAACAACAACAACCACCATATACAACCAGACCATAGGAACAATAACAATCCTGCTAGTAACATATATACTACTAACCCTGATTGTAGTAGTAAACATCATTAACGTATCCAAGGGACCCCTACGACATTCCAACTAATGAATAAACCCATACGAAATAAACACCCGCTAATCAAAATTGCAAGAAATGCCCTAGTAGACCTACCCACACCATCCACAATTAGAGGATGATGAAACTTCGGATCACTACTCGGAATTTGCCTAGTAATACAAATCATCACAGGACTATTCCTAGCTATACACTTCTGCCCAAACATCGAATACGCATTTAATAGAGTCAGCCACATTTGCCGAGACGTAAACCACGGTTGACTCCTACGAACCCTACACGCAAATGGAGCTTCACTGTTCTTCGTATGCATCTACATACACACCGGACGAAACATATATTACGGATCATACAAATTCACGCACACATGATCAGTAGGAGTCCTAATCCTATTCCTAACAATAGCAACCGCATTCCTAGGATACGTACTACCATGAGGACAAATATCATTCTGAGGAGCCACAGTAATCACCAACCTACTATCAGCCATCCCATACGTAGGAAAAGAAGTAGTACAATGAGTATGAGGAGGGTTCGCAGTAGACAACGCAACACTAACACGATTCTTTGCACTACACTTCCTAATACCATTCGCAATCACAGCAATAGTATTAATCCACCTACTTTTCCTACACCAAACAGGATCAAATAACCCGCTCGGGCTAAACAAGAACACAGACAAAATCCCATTCCACCCATACTTCACAGTAAAAGACATCCTAGGATTCACAATCACCATCATATTACTAACAATGCTAACCCTAAAGGAACCATACATACTAAGAGACCCAGACAACTTCACACCGGCCAACCCCATAGTAACGCCAGCGCACATCCAACCAGAATGATACTTCCTATTTGCATACGCAATCCTACGATCTATCCCCAACAAGCTAGGGGGAGTAATCGCGCTAGCAATATCAATCGCAATCCTATTCATCATACCGACAACCAAGTCAAAATTCCGAGGAATACAATTCTACCCAATCAACCAAGTACTATTCTGAACAATAACAAACACAGTCGTACTACTAACATGGATTGGAGCACGGCCTGTAGAAGACCCATACATCCTAACAGGACAAATCCTAACAATCCTATACTTCATATACTACCTAATAAATCCAACGACACTAACCATATGAGATAAGATAACAAAATAAAGTTAAAAAGCCAAGAATCGCCTGATGCCTTGAAAACATCATGAAAGAAGTTTAAGTCTTCTGTTAACTTCACAGTACCTAAATTAATACACTATAACAAACAGAAAACAAAGCACCTAAACCCAACAAAAAACAAGAGATAATTCAATGAAAGCGGCAAAAATCTCCTTCAAGCCAAATACATCAACCTATCATAACGGAACCGAGGCAAAGTACCCCGAACCCAAATAAACAAAAAAGAAACAAAAGCCACCCTAACATAAAAAAAGAATGAATAAAGATCACTACCCAAAAAAATAATACAAAACAGCAATCTCATGAAAAGAATGCTGGCATACTCAGCCAAAAAAATTAGAGCAAAGCCACCCCCGCCATACTCAACATTAAACCCAGAGACAAGCTCAGACTCCCCCTCAGCAAAATCAAAGGGGGTACGATTAGTCTCAGCCAAACAAGAAATAAACCAGACAAATGACAAAGGAAGAGAAAAAAAAATCAACCACAAATAAACCTGAAAATAATAAAAATAAGTCAAATCATATCTAAAAACTAAAACGACGAAAGAAAGCAAGATAAAAGCCAGTCTAACCTCGTAAGAAATAGTCTGAGCCAAGGCACGAAGACCACCTAACAAAGAATAGCTAGAATTAGAAGACCAACCAGCAATTATAACAGTATAAACACCAAGACTAGCGCAAGCCAAAAAAAAAAGCAAACCTAACTCAAAAGAAAAAAAACCTCTCAAATAAGGAACCAACAACCAAACTAATAAAGAAAGAAAAAACCCAAAGACAGGAGAAAAGTAATAAACTAAATAATTAGAAACCAAAGGGAAATACTGCTCCCTGGAAAACAACTTAATAGCATCACTAAAAGGCTGAAAAATACCAACAAACCCAACCCTATTGGGACCCCTACGAATGTGAATATAACCCAAAACCTTACGCTCCAACAGAGTAAGAAAAGCTACCCCCACCATAACAAAAATCATTAACAACAAAAAAACAATAACAAGAAAAAACAAACTCAACATCCATACTACCTGTAAGTAAAACTCACATTAAAAGATTCTAAATCCAACGCACTTATCTGCCAAAATAGCCACATTAACAACAACCTAATAAAAACAAAATTATTCCAAATACCCGGTCCTCTCGTACTAAGGCATAAAATTCATTATAGATAGAAACCAACCTGGCTCACGCCGGTTTGAACTCAGATCATGTAAGATTTTAAAGGTCGAACAGACCCAATCAATTCAGCTCCTACACCAAAAATTAACCTTAATCCAACATCGAGGTCGCAAACCCCCCCGCCAATAAGAACTCTCAGGGAAGATAACGCTGTTATCCCTAAGGTAATTTAATCTTACAATCAAAATAAATGGATCAAAACAAATATAAATCAATATACTACATAAAAGAGGAGTTAAATAAATTCCTCCCATCACCCCAACAAAACAAAAGATACGCAAAAATTCAAAACAAACAATAAGAAATACACAATCAAATGTTAAACTCTATAGGGTCTTCTCGTCCCATAAAAACATCTAAGAATTTTAACTTAAACTCCAAATTCAACAATAAATCCACAATCAAGACAGCCCATGTCTCGTCAAGCCATTCATACCAGATCACAATTAAAGAACTAATGACTATGCTACCTTTGCACGGTCAAAATACCGCGGCCCTTCAACTCAAAATACGTCAGCGGGCAGGCCATACTTCAGAAACTAACAAGAAAAGATGTTTTTGTTAAACAGGCGGACATAAAAAATTTGCCTAATTCCTTAAAAGGAATTAACACCAAATAAACATCATAAAAATAAAATTTACTAATTCCACAATAATTACCAACCAAAACAAAATAAAAAAAACATTCCAATAAATAGACCAAACCACAAATAAATAACAAAAAGAACAAATAAAATTTTAACATAATCAAATTGAAAATCACCATAAAATCCACAAAGCTAAATAACCGAACACAAAGTTATAACAATAAAATAAGGAGCTAGTCCCCCCCAATCTTAACATCAAATAAAAAGCAATAAACCAACAATAAACTTTAAACAAAACGCATGAATTAAATTCATTTCCTGGAAAACCAGAAACCAACAAAGACGAATAGCATATCACTACCAACAATAAATTACTGATGATGATGAAACATCAACCAACATAAAACATTAACTCCTTCAAAATCGGGAAATAAAAATAAATAATAAAATTCAATAAACCCTGATACACAAGGTACAATAAACAAAATCAACTTCCACAAAAAGAACAACAACCCCTCACAGTACAAGTAAACTATCGCAACAAGAATTAAATCAAAACTATACAACAACAAAATGATACTTCAATTAACAACCAAAGAAATACAACAAAAAAAGCAAGAGAATAAACTAAAATCAGACCATGCCGAATTGCACGACACAATAATTCAGCGTAAATGAAAACCCAACTATTAGAAATGATCTGAATCATTCCAGCCACACCTTCCGGTACAGCCACTTTGTTACGACTTATCTCATCAACAACTTAAATGAGAGCGACGGGCGATGTGTACATATCCTAGAACCAATCTATCATGAAAACAATCTACAAAACATTACAACCAAATCCAATTTCATGTCAATATTTAAACAAACAATCCAAACAACACATTACACTGTAATCCATCATTACACTTAGAAAAAGCTGCACCTTGACCTGCAATAAATCAAATTAAAGAAACCAGAAAATTAAGAAACTCTAAAAAGATAATCAATAAACGGCGGTATACAAACCAAAAAATTAACTCCAAGTAAGGTCCAACGCGGACTATCGATAACGAGACAGATTCCTCTGAACGGAGTAGGATACCGCCAAATTCTTTAAGTTTCAAGAACACAACTAATACTACTCAGGTAAAAACATTAACACTCAAAATAATAGGGTATCTAATCCTAGTCTACAAACAAGAGTTTCGCAGCCTCCAAACAAACAAAAAACACTAACAAAAATAAAGATTTCACCCAAAATTAACCAAACACTAAAAATCAAAAAATTAATCATAAAACTACCAAACCAACCAAATTCAAATGCCCCCAAGGTATAACCGCGGCTGCTGGCACAAAATTTAACCGAAACTAAAATGCATTGCTGGATAAAGGAAACCCCAATTAACCAATAACAACTAATGAAAATAACAGCTACCCCACCATAAAACAACCCATTTAGAGAAAACAAGAGCAAACACGCAAAAACTTACATATAGAGCAAGCAAACACTGAACAACCAAGCAAGAATAAAACTTCGCCTGGGGCAGGTGAGACCCATCAACGGTACAAAAACAAGCAATACTAAGAGAAACACATGAAAGAAAGGGTACAAAGCACA